AAGACGCTTACTGTCTCTTCGTGATTCAACACACTTCCACTGTAGTGTCCGAGTAGATACTTTGACTTTCTCTCGAACCATAGTAATTTTATTTGATCAGATCATTGAATCGTTTATTTCTCTTGAAACCCTTTCAGCCTTTATTTAGTTCTATACACGTCTTTTTTTAGGGGGTCTACAACCATTATGTGGCATAGGGGTTACATCTCGTACAAAACTTAAAAGTATACCGCTTCTACGAATAGCTCGTAATGCTGCATCTCTTCCCAGTCCAGGGCCTTTTATCCTTACTTCAGCTCGTTGCATACCTTGATCTACTACTGCTCGAATAGCGTTTCCTGCTGCGGTTTGGGCAGCAAAAGGTGTTCCTCTTCTTGTACCCCTGAATCCACAAGTACCTGCGGAGGACCAAGAAATCACCCGCCCCCGTACATCTGTAACGGTCACAATGGTATTGTTGAAACTTGCTTGAACATGAATAACTCCCTTTGGTATTCTACGTACATTTTTACGTGAACCACTACGTGTATTTTTACGTGAACCAACTCTTAATATAGGTTTTGCCATATTTTTTCATTTCACAAGAAATATATGGATATATCCATTTCATGTCAAAACAGACTTTTTTTTTTGCCAGCTCTTTAGAAGTACTCTTTACTTTATTGCCTTTAGTAAGATTATCCTTGTCTTTGTTTATGCCTCGGGTTGGAACAAATTACTATAATTCGTCCCCTCCTACGGATTAGTCGACACTTTTCACAAATTTTACGAACGGAAGCCCTTATTTTCATAGTTGTTATTCCTTAATTCTGTGAATAGATTTATTGTTGGACGAAAAAAAGGTTTCTTGATATTTTTGAATCTTTAATTGTATCTTCGTGAAAGGAATGTTGAAATTGAAAAAACACTTACTCATTTGAATCCTTGATATGGAGTCTAGAAAATGACTGTCCCCTGATTAACTTATACCTAAGAATTTAAGAACTTACTAAAATTTTTTATTTTTTCTCCTATAGGTATACCTATACAAAAAATGTCGAATCCTTTCAGAAGCATGACTTAAAATCAAACAAATCTTTAGTATCTAAACAAAATAGAACCATGCCATTTGGAAGTGAGTCAGAAAGAAAACTTTCATTAATTCATTTTTTTCTTTAATTTCATTCGAGGTAAAACATCCGGACCTTTTTAGCAGGGGTGCTATTACACAACCCCACTTTTTTCACAAATCATAAGTTCCGGATATCCAAGTTTTCTATTAGAAGAATTACCATATATAACATAAAATTTCTCCGCCGATTCTTTTTCGTCGAGCTTCTCGGTCTGTCATTATACCTTGAGAAGTCGAAAGGATTACAATTCCTATGCCGCCTAAAATTCGGGGAATTCGTTGAAAGTTAGAATAGATTCGTAGACCCGGTCGACTTATTCTCTTTAAATTTAAAATCGTTTTATAGGATTCTTTCTTATTTCGTTTATGTCTTAGGGTTAAAATCAAAAAATATTGGTCGTTTTCGCGATGTTTCCTTACGTTTTCGATAAAACCCTCTCGTAAAAGTATTTTAACAATGCTTTCCGTGATGTTAGTCGATCTTATCCGAACCGTTCCTTTTCTATTCATGTCAGCATTTCGTATAGAGGTTATTATATCAGCAATAGTGTCTTTCCCCATGATAAGTTAAAATTCCTTATTGTTCTATAATTTTGATATAATCAACATGTTCTTTTTCGTTTATTTATATATAGATATAGACAAATTATATATTAATATATGAATGAAATTATTAATATTTGATTATTAAGGGTATATGCGTGATACACAATCTATTAATTAATTTTATTTCAATACCTTTTTTTAATCCTATACTATTTAGGTCTTATAATACCTCAGGAGCTAATGAAACTATTTTAGTAAAGTTTAATTGTCTCAATTCCCGTGGGATCGCCCCAAAAACTCGAGTTCCTTTTGGATTTCCTTCTTGATCAATGACAACTGCGGCATTGTCATCATATCGTATTATCGTCCCATTGTTACGTTTGAGTTCTTTACAAGTACGTACAATTACAGCTCTGATCACTTCTGATCTTTCTAGAGGAGTGTTTGGTATTGCTTCCTTGATTACAGCAACAATAACGTCACCAATATGAGCATATCGGCGATTACTAGCTCCTATTATTCGAATACACATCAATTCTCGAGCCCCGCTGTTGTCTGCTACATTCAAATAGGTTTGTGGTTGAATCATATCATTTTTTTGTATCTCTTCTTTTAATGCAAAGGACAAAGTAAAAAAATATTGTTTGTCAAAAAAAGAAAATCGATAATCTTTTTATCCTTAAATGTTATTTAGCTTTTTCATTCTATATTTCTATTCAGAAATAATGAATTGGGTTTTTATAGGCATTTTTGATGCCGCTATTGAAATAGCTTTTCTGGCTATATTTTCGGGTACACCACCCATTTCATAAAGGATTTTACCTGGTTTAACCACAGCTACCCAATACTCAGGGGATCCTTTCCCAGAACCCATACGCGTTTCCGCGGGTCTTACTGTAACTGGTTTGTCTGGAAATATACGTACCCAAATTTTTCCACCACGTCGTACATTTCGTGTCATTGCTCGTCGCCCCGCTTCTATTTGTCTAGATGTGATCCAAGCGGGTTCAAGTGTTTGAAGAGCATATCTGCCAAAACAAATACGATTCCCACGCGAAGATATTCCTTTTAGTCTTCCTCGATGTTGTTTACGAAATCTGGTTCTTTTTGGGTTATAGTTGATGGGTTTTTTCTAAATTAGAAATTCCATCTCTACTACAGAACTGAACGTGAGAGTTTCTTCTCATCCAGCTCCTCGCGAATAAAAGCTTGTATTACGATATAGATGTAGTTAATGAGTAATTCTATTAATCATGGTATTTTTTGAAATTTCATTTCATCCGACTTCTTCTAAATTTGTGTATGTCTTTTTATAAATGTAATCCAAGATGAATTCTATTTATTGAAAAAAAAACGTAATATCATCATCTCGAATGTCGTTTTTGTTATAGTTAGAATATTCTAACAAATCCTTATTTTCTTTTTTTAATTTTTTTTTCGTATTTTTTTACTTTTTTTATTTGAAAAAAAAAAACACACATTTTCGCCGGCGAATATTTACTCTTTCAATATCTATTTAAGTTTTATGTTTATCCCACGAGGTCTCAGAATAAAAATAAGAATAGATAATAAATTTTCTGGTTTATTCCGCCATCCTGTCCAATGAATTACTAAGATTTTTTTTTAATAGAATCCTCTATATTCATGGGTTCCGTCGTTCCCATCGCTTCTTGATTAATCATTAGGCCCTAATTCTACAATGGAGCGCTTACATGAAATTTTGAATTTCATTTTTTAATTTGTTTTTGAGTCAATTTTCTCAGTTTTTATTGGCTCAAGGCTCTTAATTTTTTGTTTTCGGAACAGATTTATCTAATTATTATGAATGAATCTGTATTGATGCTTTATTACATTGTTTTTCTTACAGTGACCTCATAGACTTTCCAAATTGGAATCATATATCATTAATATTCAATTTTTTCTCTCTTTCTTTCATCCTTCCATTTATCCGCATACTTTTCGATTACCTTTCATAACTTATAATCATATTTTTTTATTCTTTTTTTTTTGTAAAAAAATTTCAGTTGCTACAATGATATGATGCGTCTATCATATCTTGACTGATTTTTTTGGATCCAGATAATGCGAAGCAATGAGTTGCTTAGGTTATTTAGTATAGTTATTAGTTGCTCTTATAGGTAAGTTATTTTTTTGTTTATCTTAATCTAATCCTAAACCAACGAGTCACACACTAAGCATAGCAATTATATCAAAGGAGTTTTGATGGAAATTTTTATTCAACCTTATAGAATTGCTGAGTTTATTCGTAAACATAAAAAAGAAGACTGTAATTTTTTTTATTACTGTTTTATTACTGTATAGTGTTATAGTGTTATACTACATAGTTGTAGTTTTTTATGGTTGGATAAAATGTAAAGACAAATAAAATAAAGTTTTTTTATTCTTCGTCTACGAATATCCAAATTTTTATTCCTAAAACCCCATAAATAGTTCGAACTGTATAGGAACAATAATCAATTTTAGCTTCAATTGTTTGTAAAGGAACTCTGCCTTCTCTGGTCCATTCAACACGTGCAATTTCTTTTCCGTCGATACGTCCTGCAATTTGTACTTGAATTCCTTTTGTATTCGCCTGTTCAGTTAATTCAATAGCTTTTTTCATTGCTTTTCGACAAGAAACGCGATTCTTTAATTGTCCAGCTATAAATTCTGCAAGAATATTAGGATCCCCATATGGATTGGAAATTCTGGTAATAGCAATGTTGAGTTTTCTATTGACACAATTAAGTTCTTTTTGAACATTCATCTGTAATTCTTCGACTCTTCGGGGTTTATCTTCAATTAATAATTTCGGAAATCCCATATAGATTATGATCTGGATGAGATCGATTCTTTTTTGAATTTCGATACGTGCAATTCCCTCCATACCAGAGGATATTCTTATATTTTTTTGGACATAATTTTTAATACAGTCTCGTATTTTTTTATCTTCTTCCAAACCTTCAGAATACTTTTTTGGTTGTGCAAACCAAAGAGAATGATGACTTTGGGTTGTACCAAGTCTGAAACCAAGTGGATTTATTTTTTGTCCCATAGGCCTCCACTACTATATGTATCATAACATGTTAGATTTCTGTTTTCATTGCTGCATCCAGGTTTTTTTAAATACATTAAATATTCTTCATATTGTTGATAGAAGGATATATCTTCCAATACGATAGTTATATGACAAGTGGATCTTTTTATTGGGAAACTCCGTCCTCGTGCACGAGGTTTTAATTTTTTAACAGTATTTCCTTGGTTCACTTCAGCTTTACTAATGACTAAATTGGTTTCTTTGAAACCTTTATTGTGACTAGCATTTGCTGCTGCCGAATAAACC